AGTCAACTTGAACAATTAGAACTTGACCCGATTTTAAATGCGGTCCTTTTTTGGCTATACATACATTTTCACAAAGAAACTGCCCAAGACTAACGATTGTAGATGTCTCTTCACAATAATTGTAATGGAGAAAATACCAATTCAAATGGAATGGATTCAAAATGATGTTACTGCATGAATAGGGATTATAAATTTGACCATTTTCATCCAGTAAATAATATTTAAGTATTTGAAAAATCTGTTTTAAATTGTCAAGTTGCAAATAGTTAGTTACCAAGATCTGATTATGGGTTATTAAATGGGAAAATAAATCAAAATTATAAATTGGAAAGCCTGTTCCTAACGGGCCCAAGGAATTACTAATTGGAATTAGGGGGTTCTTTTTGATTGATTCCTTTATCACATTGGGAGATTTTACATCGTTGAATGGGCCTATTCGAAAACAATTGGATGATGACAAAATTATCAAAGATTGAGATTCCTTATTTCGATTCAACAACGTATGGATAGTTCCTTGATTTGGATTAAGGGATTCTTGAATCCTTGCCTCGGAATAGGAATAAATGGAAGAAAACGGATTGACATTAGCGCGATCTGATCCCTTCTCAGAGATCAATCCTGAACCCGACAGATCGTTCCTTTTTCCGGTATAAGAAATAGGTGACTTCGCTAAGTCGATTCTTAGAAAATATCTAAGCAAACCATTTGTCCTTATTTCAACAAAGGAAGCACAGGCCTTTTCGATCTTTTTGTCTTGGTCCCAATTCAACACTAAAGAAGTCCGAACTAATTGAATACTTGTGTCCCAAATTTCAAGAATTGGGTCGTAATAAAGGATATAATTGACAACTCGAAGTTGTAGATTATCACTTTCCTGCAAGAGATCCGGCGGGAAAAGTCTTCCTAAATTTATACCATCCGTTTTTTTATATGGGACTACAGGTTGAACCAAAACAAAATACTTTTTTTCATACCTGGAAAGTTTCATTCGTTGGATATAAAGCCAATTTTTCAATTTTTTGTATTCTTTGGAATTTGGTTTTCCCCCTCCTGGTGGTATCAATCGGAATGCCTTATTTGTCTTTCCAGGAAAATGGATATCTCCAGAAAAGATTATCAGTTTGATTTTTTCTGCTTTTTTCTTCACTCGGACCAATCCGCCTACCCGACTTCTTCTATTTAAAGTGATTTGTGTATCTGCCCCAATAATACTATTGTGCCGTACCATTATGGAAGAAGATTCGGCCAAAATGTGGACTTCCACGGGAATAAAAAAAAATGGATTTACTTCCTTTTGGTATTTTGGCCAAAATACCTTGACTCCTCGATACTCAATCAAATCCTCTTCGTTGACGATTGAATTCAGTTCTCTAGTCTCATATTTAGTAAGTCCTGAGCTCTTTCTTATATATCGAGGATCATCGAAATAAGCAAGAATACTATTTCTACGGAGAATACCATTTCTGGGGATTTCCATTGAGATACCTGAAGAAGGTATTAGTTGGGTCTCGCCTTCTTGAATCGATTCGAGTGGAATGATGAATCTATTTCTTCGCCTCTTTGCCAATAAATCAGAATTGCCGTCGAGAATGGCCGGATATCTGAGATTATAACGACCCGTACATGTCATTCGATTAAGTTCTGAATAATCAGGAATCCTATCTCCTGTTTGATTTTTACCAGAAAAATACGAACTAAAAAATTTGTGTCTCACTTGATTATTAGTTACTGAGGGGTTAGCAATATATCTTGGCTTGACAGAAAGAGAATAAGCGTTCATTTGATCTTGATCCTTGTGGATCGAACAGGGGCCTAGACTGTATCTCCAGGGCTCCCCTAATAATATCCATAAATGACTTGTTTTTGGTAAGAGATGAATATTACCATATGTAAATTCAGGTGCATGGTACACATCAGTATTCCAGTGCATTTCGCCCTCTGAGTCAGAATAAATATGTTTTCGAACCTTCTCTTTCAAATTCAAAGTGGATGTTCTCGCACGAATCTCAGCAATCACTTGTTCTGATTCTACATATTGATCGTTTTGAACTAAAAGAAAACTTTTGGGCGGAATACACACATTGTGTATAATATCTTCACTCTCAATAGTTACATACAAGTCTCTAGAACATAGAAAAGCAGGATGTCCATGACGTGTACGTGTCGGATGAACCAAATCCTCGTTGAATTTTATTTTTCCATTAGAAGGGGCTCGCACATGTTCTGCAGTACCCCCTGTGAATACTCCGCCGGTATGAAAAGTTCTTAATGTTAATTGAGTGCCCGGTTCTCCAATAGATTGACCTGCAATAATACCTACGGCTTCTCCCAATTCGACCAGGTCGTCATGAGCTGGACTCCGGCCATAACATAATTGACAAATCCAAGATGTACTCCTACAAGTAAAGGGGGTTCGAATAGAGATTGGTTGTGCTCTAAAAGTTATGAATCTACTGACAAGTCCAACCCCAATATCTTGATTTCTAGTAGCAATACATCGCGAACCTATATATATATCATCTGCTAATACACGGCCAATTAATGTTTGGATAAAAATCCTGTCCGCCATCATTCCATTTCGAGGACTTACAGAAATACCTCGAACGGTGCCACAATCTGTTCGACGTACAACAATGTGTTGAACTACTTCAACAAGTCTGCGCGTGAGATATCCTGCATCTGAGGTTCGGATAGCGGTATCCACAACCCCTTTACGGGCTCCGTAGCAAGAAATAATGTATTCTGTTAAAGAGAGTCCTTCGCGTAAATTGCTTTGGATGGGTAAATCAATCATTTGCCCTTGGGGATCCGACATTAATCCTCTCATACCTACTAATTGATGTACCTGAGAAGCATTTCCTCTGGCTCCCGAAAAAGACATTATATGGACTGGATTAAAAGGATCGGTCATCCGAAAATTAGGATTCATTTCTTGTCGCAAATATTCACTTGTGGCATACCATATTTCGATCGATTGACGTAATTTTTCTACCGCGTGTACATTCCCATAATGATGGTGTTTTTCCAAAATAAAACTTTGTTGTTCAGCGTCTTGAACTAGCCATCTTTTAGAAGGTATTGTTAAAAGATCATCAATTCCTAATGAAATGGATGCGGCGGTAGCTTGTCGGAAACCCAGAGTCTTTACTTGATCCAGGATATGTGATGTATATCCTATTCCATAGTGATCAATAAATCGACTAATAAGTCGTTTCATGGCAGTTCCGTCTATCACTTTATTGTGAAAGACCTGAGTGGGCCGTTCTGCCATCAGTACCTCCATATTGCGCTGAGTAGAATTTGACAATGGGCTTGAGTCAGTGATTGGAAAACTTCCTTTTCTAGATCTTGATTCACGTAGAAATTCCGCAATTATGGTCCTAGTTAACCCGGAGAGACTCGAATTCCCGTTGGTAGCATATAATTACAACAGCCCTGCCAAAACCCCTGTATGGCTTCTTCTATTTCTCGATAAAGAGAAATATGACCAAGAGTGGTTCGAATATATATATAAAGAATTTCTTTTTTTATACTTCGTACTATTAGATAGTGTCCATAAATCTCATAATAGGTCCCCACAGATTCATAGTGAATTTCGATGGGAACTTCTCTTGCAGCAATAACGCGTTGATCTAGTCGCCACCGCAGCCACAAAGGACTACCTACATTGATTCGTTTTTGCCGATAAGCTCCAATTGCATCATAGGGATTACAAAAAAAGGGTTCTTTTTTTTTTGTATACTTATAGTTATTATCTTCATTTTGATAGTTTCTACGATTACATGGATTATACCTATTTATACAAATACCCCGACGATTTCCACTCGTTAAGACATAGAGTCCACTAAGCATATCTTGAGTTGGTGCCGAAATGGGATCCCCAATAGTTGGAGACAAAAGATTCATATGAGAAAACATAAGTAAACGTGCCTCTGCTTGAGCCTCCAAAGATAAAGGCACATGAACAGCCATTTGATCCCCGTCAAAGTCTGCATTGAAGCCCTTACAAACTAATGGATGTAAACAAATAGCGCGTCCTTCCACTAAAACGGGGAGGAATGCCTGTATGCCTAATCTATGCAGAGTAGGCGCTCTATTCAGCAATACAGGATGGTCATCCAGAATTTCCTGAAGTATTTCCCATACAATCGGTTTTTTTTTTCGAATTTGACTCTTAGCAACTCCTATGTTCGAAGCAAGATGTTTTCTAATTAGGTCACGAATTACAAATGCCTGGAAAAGTTCTATTGCTATTTCGCGAGGCAATCCACATCGATGTAATGAAAGTGAAGGGCCCACGACAATCACGGACCGCCCTGAATAATCGACCCGTTTACCAAGCAGAGTCTCGCGAACTCTTCCTTCTTTGCCTTCAATTACATCTGAAAGCGACTTGTAAACTCTATTATGATCATCCCTCATTGGTTGTCCGCAGATTCCATTATCAAGAAGTGCATCCACGGCTTCTTGTAGCAATTTTTCCTGAGATATTATTAATTCTTCTGGCGTAGCTATACTTGTTGTTAATAGATCTGTAAGAGTATTATTCCGATAGATAATTCTTCTATAGATTTCATTAATATCCGAGGTCACTAGTTTATCCTCATCTATATGATAGATTGGTCTCAACTCAGGAGGAAGAACTGGTAATAGACACAAAACCATCCATTTTGGTTCTATATTTGTTCGAATAAAATGCTTAGCCAATTCCATGCGTCTAAGCAAAAAATCTTTTCTTCTTCCAACTTTTCGATCTTCCCATTCATTCCCTGTGGGTTCCTCTTCCTCCAATTCTTTCCATTCTACCAATGAATAGTCTATAATAATTCGTAAATCTAGATTGGCTAATTGTTGTCTGATAGAACCTCCCCCGGTAGACATCTCTCGATTTCGAAATGTATCGAAGCTCCGGGTAGTAAAAAAAATTGGGATTCTGTATTTCCAGGGTTGGATTTCATATTCCAATAAACCCCGTAATCGTAAAAAAGTAGGTTTTTTAT